AGTTAGGGCTCAATATAATATAATTTGATTTGATATGACTTTGATATGATTTAGGGCTCAATATAATTACCAAATCAGACTTTGGTAAATCCTTTTTTTTTCATCTCCTGCTGATTCAGAGGTACCGTCTCTTGGATCCATTGTATAGTTTAATGGTAAAGTTTGATTACCATTAACCCCCAGAAAAGTTAACTTTTCGGTTTGATTCATATCCTATTCATCTTATAAAGGTGTCCCTCGGCTGATTAATATTTTATATTAAGTTAAGATTAAGTTAAGGTGGCCTTAGGTCTTATTCCCTATTGTATTTGTATTGTGTAGTGCTTTTTGATTTCCTAAACTAAAGGTGGCCGGCTCTCGGCAACTATTATTTCTAGTTTATTTATGAATAAAGTATGAATAAAGGTGGCCATAGGCCCCTATGGTCCATTGGTGCCCCTATGGTCCAGTGGTTACGACCTCTCTCTTTCACGGAGAAAACGAGGGTTCAAGTCCCTCTAGGGGTATACCAAGACCATAGGAGTAGGATTTTATCAAAAGTGAAATGGATTTGTCAACTCCTCAGTCTATCCATGGCAGTTTCATTTGATATATTTTATCAAATTATCAAAAGTGAAATGGATTTGTCCGCCTGGGAGACGAAAGAAAGTTGATTATGGAACGTCTAATTAGGCGTTGGGTCGATGCCCGAGTGGTTAATGGGGACGGACTGTAAATTCGTTGACAATATGTCTACGCTGGTTCAAATCCAGCTCGGCCCAACAATTCGCCAATCTACTATCAGATGGTAGAACCCTCTTGTTCTTAAGAAATACCTGATAAGAGAGAAGAAAAAAGAATCCAAATTTTCTGCTAGATCTCTTCTTATTTCCCTGGGATTGTAGTTCAATAGGCAAGAGCACCGCCCTGTCAAGGCGGACGTTGCGGGTTCGAGCCCCGTCAGTCCCGACGGATCCAATAAGTACATCAATTAACCTCTCCATTTTATGTGAAATGAAAGAAGGGACAGAGAGCATAATTTAATTCCGAAGGGGTTTCCCCTCTTTTTTCAGGATTCTGTCGAAGAAAGAACAAACCCTAAACTAAAATGAAAATAACTAAAATAGTGAAGTTGATAGAATATTCCATCTTTTCTCCCGCGACTCATCTTTCTCATACTTCTTTGTCTTCCAAAGAAAATGGGATCATTCAAATTTACAACCTAATTCCTCTCTTTTTCCACTTCGCTTGTATTGTTTGTTGGGGTTTTGTAGTTAATGGAAACGGACGAGGATACTTCATTTGATGGTTCTACACGGAAGACCTAAGGTAAGTTATAGAAAAGAAAGAACAGAAAAGAAGGATAAAAAAAGGAATTTTTGATTGGTTCGGGAATCCAATCTTGGATTCGGTATGGATAAAAGATCTTCGTATGTTATACTATTCAATTCTCGACGACGAATTAATTTAATAGCTCAGATATTGTTATTCATGATATTGATCCGATTCAAGATCATCGATAGGTAATGCATTCATTGAATTGACAGGTGAAAGATTTATCATCTCTATGGGATTAAATCCCGAGTTATTGTGAAATAAAAAAACGATGAGATTATGGAAGTAAATATTCTTGCATTTATTGCTACTGCACTGTTCATTTTAGTTCCTACTGCTTTTCTACTTATCATTTACGTAAAAACAGTCAGTCAAAATAATTAATTACTTGAAATGAAACTTGACTTCTGAGTTCTTATCAATAGTTGAAGAAATAAAATCAAAAGGATTCTTTTTTTTGCGTCTTAAATGAAATCAACGGACTATAACGGGCAGTATTCTATGAGATCCGAGAGTATGGTAAGAAAGAAATTTCTTTCTTACCATACTCTCTATTACTGTTATAGTAGTGTATAAAGTTGTACTTGACTTTCTAATAAAGTTGGTATACTATATTAGCTTCTATCTACAATATATGTAGTGATTAATCCATATATGGAATTAACGTAGGACCCAATTCTCTTTCTGAAATAATTGTTTTACTGTTATAGAATACATTTCTCCACTAGAATCCAATGGAATTTCGAAATGAATATATTTTGAATTGAAATAATTTTCAAATCAAATAAAAAATGCGTTGCAGAACGATCTATAAAACAATTGATACCGTTTCATTCCTCAACTAAATGAGTAGTGCTTCTAAAGTCCACTTCTTCCCCATACTACGAGTGAAAGGGAAAATGTAAAGACTACCATTAAAGCAGCCCAAGCGAGACTTACTATATCCATGTCAATTATGTCCCTTATCTTTATGATAGAAATATTCCATTATTGTATTGCTCACTAATAATAGTAGAATCCATGGTCCAGAGTCAAAAAGGGATTCTGGCCCAACACTATTGATGAACCAATCAAATAAATCCATTTCTAAAAAATTCCTATATGATTTCTAATCGGGAAAGACTAAACACAAATAAAATACACAATGATGCTACAAAGGAATGTTACTAATGGAACATATAGTAAAAAAAAGAGGGCCCATTCTTTGTTGCCCTTCAACTTCAAAGTCAAAATAGATCAATTGCTATCTATTACATACTTTTATTTCCTATTTGATCTAATCCGTACCCTTTCCCGATTGTCTCTCTGAAGCAGTTGGGAGAGGGTATAATATACTCTTAACGAAGGGAAAAAAATAATAATTTTTTCACTTTTTCTATAAAAAAGTAAATTATCCATCCAATCTCAATCTAATAGTGATTGGATGCCTGAACACTCAGAGATTCTCGCGAGTCTATAATATGTAGATTTCATAAAGGGCTTTCCACAACTAGTTAGCCACCGGCTATGCCAATGAAATTCAAGACCCGATCAGTAGACATTACATTAGCAGTAGAAGGGAATCGGGAAGTCTTGCTTCGACCATTATAACATTATAATATAATCTTTTTTTGAATTTTAGATTGAAAGATTTACAATCTTTTACAAAATCCCCAGAACATATGTTTAGAATCAACCAAGTATCAACAATCCCCTTATTCTGTTCTGCTGGGGAAAATTTGGGTGATTTATATGAGCAGATAAGAGATTTTGATTCGTTTGTTGATGAGGCGGCACCCGGATTTGAACTGGGGAAAAAGGATTTGCAGTCCCCCGCCTTACCACTCGGCCATGCCGCCAAAACGATACACAATAGGATAAAATTTTCTGGGTTGGATTACTAAACTTTAGTTTATTGTACTTGCATCCCTTTTTTAATTTAATCCTTTTGCTAAATTTATAAAAATTCTAAAAGAAACCCCTTTCCCCTTTTGATTGTATTTGATCCACCCCTTTGAATACCGAAAAAATTCCCCCACTTTTCTATTGAAAAATCAAATGTATATTTTCATTCAAAAAATCCAAAAATTATGACAAAGGGGAACCCTTAACTATTCGTTGACTGAGAATTCTTGAATGATTCTTGGATTTGAATCTAAAATTGGGTTTGCCTAATGACATAAGAAACTACAAAACATACTTAATTGATTCTTTTGAATCAAAAATCCTTCTCAATTTCTATTATAACAAAAATGATAAGTATATGTAAACCCCACAATGGAAATTCTTATACAGATACCAAATTGGGTATCTTTTTTAGAGTATGTTTCCTATACCTATAAATAAAGGGAATTCGTTGGAACAAAAAGGAACAAAAAAAAGGCCCGGCTGGGTATTGACCGGGCCAGGCCCAAAAGGCACTTCGAACAAAATAAAAGCAAGAAGGTCTTCTTTATTTATCTTTCTATTTGGATCTTTCGAGCATCTAAATGGAATTCCTAATTATATAATAACGATAAAGAATGTGAAAGAAATACTTTCTTTAATCCTTACTTGATGTGTAATGTAACATAGTAATTATCTTTTTCAATTGGGAGAGATGGCTGAGTGGACGAAAGCGGCGGATTGCTAATCCGTTGTACGAGTTTTTCGTACCGAGGGTTCGAATCCCTCTCTTTCCGTTTCCGTTGATGACTTTCTATTTTTTTTCTTTCAAATTTCGCAAACCCCTTTTGATTTTTTCCTAGTTAAACGTATGGAATATAGAAAATAAAATCTGAATAAAATTGGAAAATCAAGCAAGAAAAACGAAATTTTTATTTTATTCTTCACGTCCAGGATTACGTCCTGGATCATTGGATAGGAATCCAAAGATGAAGAGAGAAACAAAGAATATTACTACTGTGTAAACGAAAAGTTTGAGAGTAAGCATTACACAACCTCCAAGATCATTTTTTGAAAAAGAAAAACGAGAAAAGATAATAGATCCTCCATTTTTATATCACATATCCTATTTTGACACCAAGAAATGAATTCTAGAAATAGAAAAGAATGTTCATAAATTCAAATGAAGTTGAAATTTGTAATAAGAGTCTTTGATTACCACAAATCACTTTCATACCCACAATTAGATATTCTAAGGGACCCTAACCTAATAAGGTCTTTCGCCGGAAAAAGGATTAGAATCAGGAAATGGGGCGAGCGGAATTTCTCGCGGCTATCCAAGAATTTCAATGTTTGAATTGAAGGTTCATACTCGCAGACTTATTTGATCTTATCAATTGTTATAATTTTTCTCGAATAAATCATGAATTTTCTAGGATAGTATTCAAGATCTTATCGAAAACTTACAGCAGCTTGCCAAACAAAGGCTAAAAGAAAAAAGAACAGAGGTATGACTGGCATAACATCTACAATTGGATTCAAAAAAGCATAGGCTTCGGGCAATTTGGCGAAGAAAAGACTACTCGGATAAAGGGTAGAATTAAGACAGATCAAACTAAAGATATTAAGCATAACAGACATTTTGTTCGTCGAGATAATTGCATTTTGATTGAGTTATTTATATAAGGAAAAATGAAGAAAGTAAGGTAGACAAAAAAATCCTTCTTTTTCCGCTCAATCAAAAATCCTCCAATTCTCAAAGGAGAATAGAAGAAATCATACTTTCATACAATATCTTAATTGAATTATATGTAATGATCAATAAATTCAGTTGAATTCTAGATATACACATGTCAAAATCCTAGCACGAATCTATAATCTATATCTATAATATATTCTATAAAGAAGAATAAAGAAGAAAGATTTTCTCTAGTCTATAAATAGTTGCGCTGGAATTGACGAACACTTAATACCAATATTATTCTTTATTAGTATTAGTGTCGAATAAAAATATAAATGGGGCGTAGCCAAGTGGTAAGGCAACGGGTTTTGGTCCCGCTATTCGGAGGTTCGAATCCTTCCGTCCCAGAGCATATCCATTGTATCCGAATACATCTTTTTTGTTCAAAAAAGGTTCTGTTTCAAGGTCTAATATTGGATAGAATATTATTCTTCTTTCTTTTTTCATTTTGAATGATTCTTTTCGGAATCATATCTCAGTTTTTCACAAACTGAACTAAATAGAGTTCAAATGACATGCAAATGTAACTGAATCCTTTTGTGATCCAGATAAAGATAAGATGGGACATAGATCACAGTTGCAGAAAGATTACTTAACCTCAGGTTAAACAAAATACGAAAATACATATAAAACGAGGAAGTGCTTAGCCTATAGGTATGTATTGTTATCCTATATTCAGTGACAATAGTCTTTCTATTTTTGTGAAAAAGAATTTGCATCCCTAAAATATTCAAATTTAAATATTTAACAATGATATTTCTTTTTATTGTTCGATCTATTTAGCTTATTTGCTTTAAATCATTGACAATTCTATTCGAAAAGAAAAAGAAATTTTTCTTTCTTATGATAATCAAATGTAGTCTTTACTGTAAAAAGGAAAACTTGACTCAAATAATGATGTCGAAGTAGGAAACCTTTTCCATTATCAAGATTTGTAATGATTCCTTATGGGTTGAATCTTTGGGAAGTTGGAAATGGGTCAGTCTATCTTATTGAGTCACTGAACAGGCAGAGTCCAATAGAATTTATTTATTCGTGTTATTTCTGTTAGTTATGTTATTTCTATATTTTGATTTCTGGATATTTCTGTTAGATATTTTTTTGAGATAGAGATTTATAGAAAAAGTTGCGTTCATACAAAAAAAGCCCCGGTCTTGCTAATTTTTCTTCAGAAAATCTTTATTATCTATGTAGTATGTAGCTAATAAAAAATATAAATGACTATGTCTCTGTGCCGACTGAACCAATGACTATTCATGATTCCATAATTGAATCAATTCCATACTGGTTCCAAATTAGAGGAATGTTATGGTAAAACTTCGTTTAAAACGATGTGGTAGAAAGCAACGTGCGACTTGAAGGACACGATCCGGTGTGGATTCTTATTCTTACATCCACCATTTTATTTTATATAGGAATGAAGGTGCTCTTGGCTCGACGTCGTTTGTTCTATTCTACTAGAACCCTTCTTTTTTATTGGGTTGTAATGTAAATAGTTCATGATGGAGCTCGAGTAGAAAGTATTTATTAATTTCTCAGGGGCAACGATCTAGGGTTAATGCCAATCAATAAATTGGAACAACTTCGTAAGTATATCTTCGATATAGAAATCGAAAGAATCCGATTCGAACAAATTTTCAATTCAAAAAAATTGTTGGAACCGCAAAAACTTTTTCGATCCACAGTGTATCGCGCATGAATCAACCGTCGGTATGATTCTTTGATAGAAAGAAATCACAAAAGGGGTATGTTGCTACCATTTTGAAAGGATTAAGAAGCACCGAAGTAATGTCTAAACCCAATGATTTAAAACAAAGATAAAGGATCCCAGAACAAGGAAACACCGCTTCAATTGTCTCACAGATCCGAATAAAGAATCCAAATAGATTTTCAACGAGACAAAAAAGGGGGGGTTAAAGACCACTCAATAAAAAAATATCTTAATTTTATTTAATATATTTGAGAATTGTTGAACTTGAGTTATGAGTACAAATGATTTTTTAGTTTTCAGGAAGGAAGCTAAAAAAAAATGACTATGAGTTAAATTATAGGCTAATTTCTTTTACGGATTCCTTTACTATTTATTATAATTTTATCCATAGACAAAACTTCGAATCATTTTTTCTCGAGCCGTACGAGGAGAAAACTTCCTATACGGTTCTAGGGGGGGGTTTCTTTTTCATCTACATCTATCCCGATGAGCCGTCTATCGAATCGTTGCAATTGATGTTCGATCCCGAAGAGAAGGAAGAGATCTTCGGAAAGTGGGTTTTTATGATCCGATCAAGAATCAAACTTATTTAAACGTTCCCGCTATTCTCTATTTTCTTGAAAAAGGCGCTCAGCCTACAGGAACTGTTCAGGATATTTTAAAAAAGGCAGAGGTTTTTAAGGAACTTTGCCCTAATCAAACGAAATTAAATTAAGGAAATAAAAACTAAGGGTAGGATAGTGATTTCTATATCATTTTGGATATCTTTTCTATACTATGTTTTTTTATTTCCTTCTTGCTCTATTAGTATCTATTTATCATTGCTTTTATAGAATCTTTTTCTAACGAAAACCTTATTTGATTGATCCTC